TTCCGCTTCCAGGATAAATTCTCCCGTCTGCGCCTCATAAAAAGAACTCGCGGGTTGATGGATCATTACCCTGATGATAGAAGGTTTCTTTATCTGATGTGATGAAAGGCACAGAAAAGGAATATCAAGAATAATAGGAAAAAAAGATAGAATTGAACAACCGTACGGGCATCATCTTTTGTGCATTGCATACGGCTATACAATCAAATTGACCCTTACTCTCCAGATAAAAATAGAATCTATCAGCCCCAGAGGGGTAAATGGTCAAATTGCCACCCTTCCTTTTGGAGTAGTTCAAAAATACTGTGATGGCTCCGTTGCTTTTCTATTTGAAAATGGATTTTTTTCTTTGATTCAGCAATCCCAAAGTTTCTTTTTGATCCAACCAAAAAGGGGAAAATTTGGTTTTTTTGCACTCTTTTTTTTTATAACTTAAATTAAGAGCCTTTCGGTGTGAAAATAACCAAGTTTGTAACGCTGAGTTGGACTTCCGATAGATAAGAGAAAATCGGAAATATCTTTTATCTCATACTACTCTCTCGATACATAATCGAATCTTTTGAAAAAAAAACAATGCAAAATTTTTTCATATCGAATTCGAAGTGCCATGCTATTATTACTTAATATTCATATTGCGAAGGCATAGTTTTCTTTTTTCTCTCAAATAAAAAAAACCCATTGGCGCCAAGCGTGAGGGAATGCTAGACGTTTGGTAATTTCTCCTCCAACCAGGATAAAAGATCCCATTGACGCGGCCAATCCCATGCATATTGTATGGACCTCTGGTCGCACAAATTGCATAGTATCATAAACAGCTACTCCGGGTATTACCCATCCGCCAGGAGAGTTTATAAACAAATATAGATCTTTGGTATCATCCTCGATACTGAGATATACCATAAGACCAATAAGTTGATTCGAGATCTCGCTATTAACTTCTTGGCCTAAAAAAAGTAATCTTTCTCGATAAAGTCGGTTGAGTAGGGCAAAATTGTATCCCGTAGGAACCGTACATGCACCTTTTGGTGCATACGGTTCAAAAAAAATAGCGAAAAAAAAGAATCAATGTATAGATTAAGGGCTTTTTCTTCGATTTTTCAATAAAGACGGATTTTGATTTCTTCTTTATAATATAATAGAAAAACCTATCGAATTCACTTTTCATTGATGTATTGTTTCATCGAGATTCAATCTAAATCACGATGGTATTTTCTTGTTCCTGAATGGGTCTCTTTCATCTTTTTAGGTTTATGCTCTACTCCGGGTAAAGATCCACCCCATTTGGATTTGCACATATAGGACAAATCTTTTCACCACCATTTCTTTTTGTTATGACTTTCCAAATAACAAACAGGAATCATTTAGGATACACGTAGTAATCCTTTACCAATTGGGTTTTTTCTAAACGGAGCCTGGATACTTCATTTTTTGAGTCCAATCAAAGTCAACCATAAATTATTCTAATTGATAATAGTACTAGGAATTCCTCCAAACAATGCATCTAATTGCACTTCACGCTCCAATTTATGGATGATTCCATTTCTCCTTCTTGGGCAAAACAGAGGATATCTCGATCGGGGTAGAGAACGGGGAAATCCCATATGACCCAATATATCTGACAAGTCGCACTATACGTCAACCCAAGATGCATCTTCCTCTCCAGGACTTCGGAAAGGTACTTTTGGAACACCAATTGGCATAAATTGAAAGAAAAAAGAACTAAATCCTATATTTCACTTTGATGTGGAAACGTAACAATGTGGTTTTATTGTCTTTATAGTATTGTCTTTATCATATTTATTTTATCCATAGATTAGAAAAATTCAGAAAGAAAGACAAAAAACTAAAGGAAATTTTTTACGAATAGGCCTTTCGAATGATAAACGCATTTACTCATAGAAAGTGGTATCAATCCACCATTGCGTATTGGTACTTATCGAGTATAGAATAAACCTGCTTCTCTTTGTTCTTACGAACAGAATTATTCCATTATTTGGAACAGAATCGAATATAGAATAAATAACCCTTGTTAGGAAATAATCCACTGAACAGGGGAAGTCCGTAGGATAGTCATAGTATATTTCAATGCAATAAAGTTACGTAGTGTTTATTTTTCTTTGATAAAGGGGTATTTTCCATGGGTTTGCCTTGGTATCGTGTTCATACCGTTGTATTGAATGATCCCGGCCGATTGCTTTCCGTTCATATAATGCATACAGCTCTGGTTGCTGGTTGGGCGGGTTCGATGGCTCTCTATGAATTAGCCGTTTTTGATCCTTCTGACCCCGTTCTTGATCCAATGTGGAGACAAGGTATGTTCGTTATACCCTTCATGACTCGTTTAGGAATAACCAATTCCTGGGGGGGTTGGAGTATCACAGGAGGGACTGCAACGAATCCGGGGGTTTGGAGTTACGAAGGTGTAGCTGGGGCACATATTGTGTTTTCTGGCTTATGCTTTTTGGCAGCTATCTGGCATTGGGTCTATTGGGATCTAGAA